AAGTTGGTGAAACCTGAGCGTAACTATGTCACGTGAAGTGAAGAACCTCTGCTTCCTTTTTTAGACACCTTCTCTGATTTTTCCCCGGAGCACAAGAGCTAGGGTAAACTCGTCAGCTGGATAGCTATAGTACAGAATTGTTGGGGGGAATAATATATATATATAATATATATCGCTTTTCCGGGGGGACCGAGAAAAAGGGAAGGAGATATGGAGCCAGTGAGTGGCAACTGGTTCTTCGGTGCTATCAAAAACAGCCTTCTATGCGCTATCAGAGCCACTCGTCCCTTCTCCTTTCCTTTCAGTCAAGGTCTAGCCTCGCGTAGCTAATGAAAGGGAATACCTTAGAACAGAACCTACTATAAGCCCTGAGAGCCAGAAAGCAAACCCCCCTTACCAACCTCTCTCTCTATAAAAAAAAAGCCTTTCTCCTTTTCATAATAATAAGGTAAGCATCAAAGCCCAGCAACTTGTTGGGAGTAAGGGCTGAAAAGAGCTCTTTGTATAGGTTGGGTTTGCTGGTTTCCGGGAACATTCGACTCCACTAACAAAAAGATTCTTGGATTCCGTCCTTCCCCCTGCCTCGACCTTTGCTCCCGGTTCCGGGTCAATGGAACTGCCTCTGCCTCTGGTTTTTTCCCCTTTTCTTCTCTTTTTTATCTTATTACCTGTCATCAAGCCTCCTACCCCGGATTTTTGAAGTCAATTTTGAATAGACTCATCTCTAGGCTTCGCATCTTCATGAGAAAGACCCATGCCTCCGCTTATGGCTTTCATACCACCCATACGTGCTCTCCTTCTCTCGCCTCCCCCGCCATTGCCTTTGCATCGCAAAGAGAAAAAAGGGTCTATGCCGAAAGAGACAAGGGTGCTGTATGTATGTATAAGTCCAAAAGAGCTATGATGGCTCTCGAAATGGAATTGGAAGAGCAAGACGAACTAGGGCTAGCACATTAACAGGATATTCCATTTGTGATAGCGATGGCAGATAAACCAGATATGTAGGTTAGTTTTTTCCTTCTCAAAGCAGTAATACCTATTAGTTAGTATGGTTGGGTAATTTAAAGTCTTACCTAGGTGTGCCGCTCGCCCGCAGGCGCGTATTAATACAAGAAGAGAGGCTTTCTTATCTTTTTTTTTTCATTTTTTAAGGAAAGTACTTTGAACCTAGCTAGGAGTCCTTCTATCTGGAGGTGGCTTCCGGCGCCCTATGCACGTAGCAATAAAGCAGACTAGGCCGACTTTTCGCGCAGGTGAAAAAGAAAATCCACCACTCGGGTCTTTAGACACTCGCCCTAATCAATAAGCGGGAGAGGGGAGGGAAGACGAGGAATAAAAAAGGACTCCGATTCAGGATAGAAGATCAGTGGAGCATGTTGGGTCAACTAGAAGCATCTCTTTGAAAACCATGGGTTTCATGCAATCGAATGCTATGTTGGCCTCTCTCTGTCCTTAGTAGTGGCCGTTGATAGTTCCTTCCGCCATAAAAGCCAAAATCAGTAAGATTATGCTGAGCAAAAGAAGGTGAACTAGAATCAATTCTCTCGAATTTCAGATATTTTTTACTTTGTCGTTTTTGAAGGGCATTTTCTACCCTATTAAGTAGGTTGGGCGGTGGGTGGGGAAGGAATGTTCCCTTCGGATGGATTCATTTTTCATCCTATCTTAAATGACCGACAAGACCAGACGCGTTGCTCCGGCCCAGTACGAGCCTCAGACAGAGCAGAGCCCTACGTTTGCTGCCGAGAAGAAGGGGCCGGGCCTTCTTTGAATGTCCGGCATCCATCTTGATTTACTACTACATCTAGGGAAGCTCAGTTGGTAGCTAGTTCGTGACGTGCCGCTGCAGCTTCTTCCCCGTCGAGAGATGTCCCTTCTTCTTATCTCCAGCATCCTCCGCTCCGCTTTCAAGCTATCTCGAATCCCGTGGCATCGACAACAAGACACAGCACAGGGGCAGATCAGCTTCACTGGGACCTGGAACAAGGGGGGGCCAACCCAACCCCAAAAAGAATATTTTTCCCCTAGCAGGATCCCCAGAGACGAGATCTGGACCGCTTCCTTTTGTGCTGCTATTCCATGGTGGCATTCATTCAACCCACGGCTTTGGACCCGTGGTGAGTCCCCTGCTTGCTCTGAATTTGCTTTCCTTCTTGCCCCCTCCCAATTTTTCCCTTACCACTATCCAATAGAAAGCCTAACTCCCATATATGCTGTATGAATCGAATCAAAAGAGTGACATCCTCTATGGAGTTTTCCTTATGTTATGAGTAAGCCCTTCGCATTCGCGAATTCTATCTCTGAAAACATATTGAGTATGAGAAAACCCCATAGCGAAAGGCGCGGCTACTCTACCTCTGATCAAACACGAAACCCACCCATTGCTTTCAGAACCGGGCCGCCATGAGCGTGGAGTCAGGGGCCCGACCTTCTTCCGTTTAGCCTGAAGCACTAAGAGCTAGCTGTAAGCCTGGCCCCTTGCCTTAAGCAATAGGGATTCAATCCAGCCATAGGTTTTCCCAAAGGCTACCGTGTTACGATACGAAAGCTCAATACAGACAGAACCAGAAGAAAGAAAGGCACTTAGGGCAGGGTAAATGGTCCCTAAAGGGACGGGAAAAAACCCACTAGAAAGAACGGGAGGTCATCCAGGGTAGTCCACTTTATCCGTGACTCTGAGTACAAGATTTCCGGGATCAAGAAACTCGCAAACAAATATGCTCGGCTGGACTCTTTTCTCGTATGCCCGGAAAATGTTGTTTCGATACAACTCAGCTTGCTGCATAGCCTTTATTTCTCGTCTAAACACTCCAGATCCGCACTTCCCTTTACTCCATAGGGCCGAAGCTTTACTAAGAAGGGCTTTTTTTATAGGGAGAGAGGTTGGGGGAATCAATCGCACTGATGCCCCTATGCTTTCTGCCTACTCGGACTGATTGGCTTAAGACCGGAATGCTTACCAATGCCGCTGATCTCCCACTTTCAGTAAGGGATGAGCATACGACAATCCTTGCAGCTAACTAATGGCAAGGTCCGGAAATAGAGAGTTTTGAAGGGAATTGCCTTCATTAAGGAAGCGAACAAGCATCGATCTATTTAAGGCGCCCTTCCACCAAGCGTTAAGTGCTACACGAGAGTACAGCTAACCTAAGCGCCCACGAAGAGAGATTTCAAATACTGAAAAAAGTAGGTAGTAGGCCTTCAACCAACCTACTTTAGTTTTTTTCTTGCGCACTTGACCTCGGAAAAGGAGAAAGAATCTTGCATCTATCTCGAGTTGCTCCCTTGAACGATCTATTCCTGGTTTTGTGACGTCGAGTTTGCTCTATTCTCTTAGCTCGGGCTCCTATCAAGCTTCGCTTCGCGCATGATAGCGGCATTATTGGGGAAGGAGGTCGCTCGCTAGTGCACCTCACCCAAGGTTCACGTCGCTAGGTCAATTCATGCTTCGACACACTCTTCTATCCATCTATCAAGAAGGCCCTGAAAAGTTTCCCGCCCAACTCCACAAACTTCCATTACTTCGGTTCCAGTCTTGGAGACCTACATATCGACCGGGAGCCCCTCCAGTCTTATTTTTCCGGGGTCACTTTTTTATTTACTTGGACCTACACACTACCGAAAATAAGGATTGATGTGTCTATTCTTAGGAAGTCTCCTTCTCAATAAATTGGATATTGCCTTCTTTATTCACGAAGATCATACCCCCAGAGCAGTCAATTGGAGAGCCCCCTAGAAAATGGGGATTAAGTTGGGCTTGTTTGCAAGAGATTCGAAAAAAAGAGATAGGGATTGTCTTCTGCGAATGTCTAGTAAGCATTTATCCTTCTCTAACCCCTCGGAAAAGAAGGAGAATAGCTTTATCCCGTCCCCCATATGCCCTTCGTTCTCCTGTTGTATGGATGTCTGTTTTCCCTCTTAAGTCCCTTCAATGCTGTCGCATTGTTGCCCCTTTCGCTATGGTCCTACCGTTTTATTCAGGCCTTTCCTTATGAACCGATGGTTTCATGATTCGGGTTGCTCCTTGAGTTCAATGTTTTCGAGCGTCAAAGCACCTAACTATACCTACACCATGCACTCCGCCGGTAAGCAGCCCGGGCATGAAACCGCATTTGGAAGCATATGTGTGCCACTTTGGCACGAGATTTCAGCTCGACTTTCATGGTTCCACTGTTCGTCGAGATCCCTTGAGTGCTATTAAATGGCACGTATGTTAAGCTTTGCTTTCGAATGAGGAAAGAGTTAATTGCCACGTGGAAAGTCTGACTGAGCGTCCCCTCTTGTGCCCGAATCTTCTCGGCTGAATCGTTGAGTGCCCCATGAGACGAGAGGTTCGATTCTTTCCCTCTTGGCTGAGCGACCTTGCTCTTCTCTCTGGACCCATATAAGTGAAGAGATACCAGGAATCTTCTAAGGAAGCACGCCACCCTGCGACCTCAGACCCTATCTGCCCGCTACAGATGCTTGCTATGCGCTAGCCTATCCCGCATATGAGACGGATTGCTCCTTTCTTCTAGCCTCACCTCCCCTATCGCTTACCGTTAACTGCTACTGCTGCTCTCGTTGATGCTATTAAGAGATAACTGGCACAGATTGATTCCTTCTCAGATCCATTCACTCAACCTTCGCCTGCCTTTCACTCCTTTTTTTTCTCTTAATAGAATAAATTCTAGCTACCTTTCTCCGAGCTCCTAGGCTAAGCTAACGCGTATCCGTTTTCTTGCTTTAAATAGTCCCTTACTCACAAGTAGTACAGTTAGAAAGGAATAAATAGATATTTTTAATAGAGATATCGCTTAACCTTTAACTAATACAGAAAGAGCTTAACTGATTGCTCGAAAGGCCTTCTTGATCCAACTGCAACTGATTCACACGGGTCCCAGTAGGACCCTACCCACCAAAACTTTACGCACAAAGAGACCTGGAAGACAAACGAAAGACTGAAGGAAGATGGTAACCTATCGTTCTACAAAACCCCTACCGGTTTCATTGGTTAGTAGATCCCCGCATCATCGCTCGGGATCAGAGACCTTCATATTTAAGTACGGCTTTTAACCACACACAAAGAAAAGAGGGGCCTGTATGAGTGGCATCACAGACACGTTGACTTACAACTTTGAAAGATCAAAAACGTTTACCTTTTTCGAAGGGGGGGGAAACAAGTCTAAAACAGAGATACTCGTCGATACGATAGGTTGATTTACGCTTACCAGTCATTATTTATAGGCATAAAGCCTAATCTGAATTTGGAAGACAATACCTGGTAATTAAAAAAAATACGAATAAGCTGGTCAAGTAGAAGGAACTCCCAGAGTGTGAAGCCCCTTGGAGTAGGAGATGAGACTTGGTCTGGGGCAATTGCACCGTTCTCTCCCTCCGCACATAACTAATCGAGAACGAACTTCGCAATTAGAGTTCCGTGACTTCCGGGCTTAGCTCTGCAGATGTTTTCAGGACGAAGAGAAGACGGTGCTAGTCTTTGAGGGATGTCCGCTCTTGCCGCTGCACAAGTAACTGCTGTTGTCGCCTTGTCCGCCGTTCTCTTATCCGCTTGAATAAGCTCACTCTTGGTTAGCTATGAACACGGAGTGAAGAATCGCTAAGGCCAATCATTCCCTAGTCTCTCCTATATCCTATTGCTATTCTAGCTGGGATATTCTCTCTATTAAAGCATATAGGAATCAGAGGTAATATCGTATAAGTCTAGTCAACAATCATTCCTTTAGTTCCATTCGTTCGCTTTAAAGCACGAGCTGCAAGAAAGAGATAGATTTTCGATCTTGTACTAATCGCCAATCTCGATTCAACTACAAGCCTGCTATTCACTCGATTGAAAGTCGGATCTTGCCTTCACTCCTAAAGGTTTAGAATCCTCACCTCAGAGCTTCACAAGAGCAATCACAGTCGAAAGAGCAAACTGATTCAACAATCGCTATTCTTTTTCACCGCTAACCGTGCCATGAACAGCGTTCAGAGTCGATTCTGTAACAGGAAAAGTGTTGACCGCTACTGCTCTACGCCTTACTAACAGCTATACTACACTAACTCCGTCTATTGCTCCTATAGGTTCTGCGGAATCGAAACTCCCTTTAGATAGAAAAGACTAAGAAAAAGAAGACTTTCTGTCGCTCGTCCCTTCTAGCCAAGCCAAGTCAAGCTTTCCAGCAGTCAAGCCAGATGCGGATTTAATAGCTGCGCTTACTCCTTCAACCCCGAAAAGATCGGATTTGCGCTAATGCGGATTCGCGAAGAACGGATTCGATAGCGCCGTCTTCTTCCTTCACACAAGGCCATGCCTTTAATACGACAGGACCAATGGCAACTGATGAAACAAGAGAAAAAGCTATCGAACCACACTAACTAATTGGCCTGGCCTATCCGGTTCTATATATTATACTGCCAAGCTCAAAGCTTAAAGGCAAAGATCACATTCCTACTGTCAAGCTAAAGGCGAAAGAAGTGGCTTAGCTTAAAAGCTCTTCTTCATAGACACATGGGCGATCCAAGGATTTAGGTTCAAATCAATCTCCCCTTCGAACTTCGGATTCGTTCAAAGAGAAAGAGTAGTACTTGCTATTTCTTTCTCCCTCTCGCCACGTGAAAGCTGCTAGTCGAACTAGAGCCTTATTACCGTTCCTGACCCATAGCCAATAGGGCACTTACTCTACCTATTGAGTTGAGTTGTCTCCCCTCGGGTGTCAAGGTAGAGTGATTAGAGCTTACTTCTTCTTAAAGGGATCCATGTCATTTCACTGAAGACCAAAGACCGCTTATTATTCTTTTTCACATGAAACCATGAACAGGGTTCACAGTCGAGTTGAACAAGAGCAAAAGGACTGACCTCTTCCCCTAACCCTCGGCTCACCGTGAACTGGGTGACTTTTCACTCCCTTTAGAAAAAGCGGAAGACTAAGAGGAATCAGCCTTTCGGATAGTACGTGGGATCTTCTACTTATAATACGATAACGATACCACCAAAGGTGCAAAGCGGCTAGGTCTGGGATCGATCCCATCTAGAAAAGAAAGCAGTCACGCCAGAAAGAAGAAAGTCAAGCTTTCAAGCTGCCCTCATTCCTCCCTTCTAGCTATTCTTCGCAATTGAATCGAATTCCGTCAAGATAAGATCTTCCCCTTTATTTTATGGCTGCGATCTTCCTAAACAGGATTGAACTATATTATGTTATGCTATTCTCCTGCCCCCAATCCCTTGCTGATGTGATGTGTTTTACTTCGCACTGACGCCATTGTGTTTGCGTGAAGCTCGAGAGTCAACAAATGCAGGAATAGCTCCTCTGATGACTCAAGCAGAGTTGGTTTTTGATTCCCTGGCCTAGGCCTAGGTAAGGGTGCTTTCGCTTTCGATATAGGAAGCAAGCAACCTGTTTGAGTCGTAATAGCTCCTGTCCTGGGCTTTTTAGATAGTTCACTCTGCTTCGGGTCGGGCCGGCTTTCGAGTGGAAACTCCGCTCCTCGACTTAAGAGCTTTAATAGCTCGTCTTCGGAGGTTTCTGGCTTTTGAGTTCCCTTTCTCTGTTTGAGAGAGCTCCTTGACCTGGGCTCTCAACGCTTATAGGCTTGTGGTATAGTTCAGTTCGTACTCGTATCAAGCTGCGGTCTCCGCCCCTTTCGATTATTAGTAGGGGCTCGTGCCTTCGTTCCGTCGGTATAGGTATACCGTCACCGCCTCGAAGTCCCGTCAATTGAGTGCCGTCAGTCAGTGTTCTCAAATCCCAGACCCCCCTAGTCTCCGGCGAGTGGAGGACGAAGGACGTTTCCGCTTTTCTGCCAAAGGAGCTCGTGTAATTCTCAGAAGAATACACCCACTAGCAGACGTTTTTGCTAAGAAGTTCTTTTACCAACAGCGCTCGCTGACTGAAAAGCTTTACTAATAGGGGGGGACTGGACACCGATACCGCCAAGATGGCATCAAGGGCGATTAAGTGTGGCTTGCTTGATAAGGGAAACAGAAGACATCCCTCAAAGCCCCATTAACGCAAAACAACTCGATCCCTACGTTTTTAAATTACCAGAAGCTCTTAGCTACTCAGCTATACTATAATAAAGGCTAAGGGGTATTACTTGACTGAAAGAGTACTCATATTATGGGAAGCTTCCCCTTATAACATCTGACTTATATACAGGTCAACATCGACTTAAGAAGCACGAATACATATAGTAGCTACCTCGGGGGAGGGATGAGAGTAGTGTTATTTAGTTTTATGAGGGTAGCTGCCTATTGCAGGAGTTCCTGACCTGAAGGGACACCAGCAAGCTGCTACTGAATGTAAACAAAGTAAAGGGGATGGAATCCACTCAATAGAATTAGGTATTTTATATGACTTCTGAAGTGACTAAACGAAGTTAAGGATTGATTCAATACCAAATCCCAGATCCCTATAGACAACTAATGGTAGGGGCCCCAACGCCCATCGTGAACGTAGTTCATTGCTCGGGCAATGAAAGACCTTGTCTTGTCTCTTTTGAAGGAAGACCTGTGCGCTTTCCCTTTGGCGGGCCTATAATCGCGAGTGAATCCTTTGTGCCCAGAAACGACTACTTCACCTGATCGGCAACCCTGGGATTCCTAGTGAAAACTACACCTTCATCTCGATCAAAGGTGGGATCCCAGATCGCTTGAAGCTTCCTATTCGCCTTTCGGGGGGTCCCCCGTTGATAGATAGGGGCAATCTAAAGGTAGACAGGACTAAGACTACTCTACGACAGCTCTTCTTTTCGTCCCACTTCTAGATTGAACCACCTGAAAACATCACTTGGCTATGGTGACTCTCTGACTGGCTCTTGCTTTCTCACTCATTGATCAAGAGAAGATCATCCAGATTTGGGTCGGGCACTTGAAAGCTATCGCTTGAGATAAAGAACATATAGGTACAGAGCCGTTTCGGTAGAGGGTCTGGGTCCGTCTCAGTGCAGTAGGGGAGTCCATTGTGTTGTGAAAATCTTTTAGAAATGCATTTGATCAAGAGGAAAGGATTGAACGACTTATCGAAAAAGGTTCCAGGGAGAAAGCTACCTTTTTAATGTCCCTCCCAAAAAGTAGAACTTTCGGTCTACTCAGATAGGAAAGTAAAGCTCATGTGGAAGCTTCAGTCACAGGTGGGGAAGCAAGAGAGAGAGAAGGAAGCTTGGTTCGACCAGATATTTTTCCTCATTCCCTCGGAAAACTCTCATGTTGATGGAGATCCATCCGTTGGGGCATCATACCCCACCCACACCCAAATCAATGCTCGGCTAGCTTGTTTCTGATGACTATTTGGGATGAGACTTTCCAAAAAGAAGAGGAAGATGACGGGAGTGCGAAACTCAACCACTGAAATTGGTACACGAAGGCTCCACTATGTGGGTTCACCTCTAAAGATCTTAAAAAACACGAAATGCGGGCTCAAGAGAAAGCAAAGCGAAAGTTAGGAGATATAGGGGAACCATGGGTTGAGGACAAAGGGCATGATCAAACCGTCTTTTCGGATGAGTACTTTGCTTCGGTACCGGGCTCAAAAGTCTGACAAATGAAGTTAACTCTACATTGACTGCCTAGTACTCGACTCGGAAAGAAGACTCACTCACTGTGCTTTCATCATGATGACAAAGTGGTCGAGAAAAGACCTTATTCTGTGTTGAAGCAAGAGGCATTAGGAATCCTAGGAAGAGCGCCAGAAAGAAGCTCACTCAGTAGTGTGGTCTCATTGAGTCGGAGAGGAAGCATCAATCAGCGCATAGGGAATCCGGTGATGGAAAGAGTGCTCAACAGCAGCCCCCGGTTCAATCGATAGGCCGAAAGCGGATTTAGACAAAAATCTTTATGAATTTGGTTGGGAGGGATACATGTTCCCGTCCCCACGGAGTGATTGATGGAATCGAACAGATTCGGTTGGGTCGACCTTCTATATTACCTAGTTGCCCATCTCTCGTCCTTATCCCTCGTCTGGGGCCACTACCCCCAATTAAAAGTTTCTCCCGGTCCGGCTAGAGCAATGAGGGGAGT